TCATATACGGAACGTCTCGAAATAATACCTGGGGCGGGAGATTCGATTAACCGAGATTCAGAAGATAAAATCTCACCTCTACCATCAATAGGTTTAGCCAAAGCATTTATAACACGACCCAAATAAGCCTCGCTCACTGGTATCTGAGCAATTCTTCCTGTTGCTTTTACAGAACTTCCCTCTTGTATCATCAAACCATCACCCATTAATACAACGCCAACATTATTTGATTCCAAATTCAGAGCAATGCCTATTGTACCCTCTTCAAATTCGATTAATTCCCCTGCCATTACTTCATCAAGACCATGAATACGAGCAATGCCGTCGCCCACTTGAAGTACGGTACCGGTATTCACAATCTTTACTTCTCTATTATATTGTTCAATACGTTCGCGGATAATATTACTAATTTCATCAGCTCGAAGGGTTCCCATTAGTATCTCTTTTTTATTTTTCGGAAGGAAAGGAAAAAAAAAACACCTAAACTTAAAACTAAATTAAAAAGGCTAATCAGTTATTTCTTCCACGGACCCGAGGATACCAATATTAGCACTGATGGTACGAAAATGTAATTCGCTATTCAAACAACTATTCAGAGTTCCTAGAGCTCTTTGTAAAGCTTGTTGGAAAACTTGCTGTCGTACCTGATTAACCGCTCTTTGTTGTTCAAAAAAAAGAGTTTCATTTTTGTAATTTTTTAATTGTTCCAAACTATCGCAAGTAGCATTAATCAAATTTATTTTCTCTCTTTCTATCTCAGAGTATCCATTCAGTCTATACTCATCTGCTTCCATTTCCACTTTACGTAATCGAGCCCGCGCTCTTTCGAGCTGTTCAGCGGCCCCTCTACGTAATTCTTCTGAATTTCGAATAGTACTCAAGATCCTTTGTTTTCGCTTATCTAATAAATCATTTAATGAAAGTAGATTATCTTTACATTCATTTCACAACTCTCATATCTCTTCCCGAACCAAACATGAATCTTTTGATTCATTTGGCTCTCACGCTCAATTGTTTCTTTCCTTTGATAGACATTCCCATATCTTTGAATGGAATGAACCTATCCTCTCTTGAGCCTATCCTCTCTTTTCTGTTCGTATTCAAAGATATCGAAACTGATCTAACATCAGAATATTAGGATAGTAGGACTCTTCAGACCAGACAAAAAATAAAAAATTGTCAGCAAAGTTGTTTCTTTATTTGTTTTTTATTCACAAACTCTTTTTTTTGTTCATCCAAAAAATTAAAAAAAAATTTATCTTTTTTATACAATATACAATATATAGGTCGTCGATTTGGCAGTGGATAAAAAAAGGGGTGGGGGAATATACCCATCTTTCCTATACCTGTAAATGGTTCAAATAAATTTATCCATATGAGTGTTATACATCGGAGAAATTCCCAATTATTTATTTTTTTATTTGCGGTATTTCGGTACTACTGTAGCGGTAGAAAGAGTACCACGGTATGCTGTGCCTGGACTTCAAACAATTTATCTTTAACCATGTAAAAGACCTCAACATTATTGGTTGATAGAGAATCAAAGTTCATTTACCAATTAGTCACGAAATGCTATGGTTCTTAGATATGATTTATGAATAAAATCCAATTACGAAGTAATTCGTCGAGATTGTGCACCCTTTTTCCTATTTACGCAAATAAAAAAAAGAATACATAAATATAAAGAAAGTGCAGCCGGCGAAATCCAACCTATTCTTGAAATACACAACTCGCACACACTCCCTTTCCAAAAAAAATCAATATACCCAGCACAACGCTTAGATTTATTGGATTTGTTGCTAAAATATCGGTATTAAACTCGAAACTCCCAGCGGATGGCCAGTGCCCCACGGAAACAAAGGAATCGGTTATATTTTTCATATGCTCTCCTCTTATAGATAGGACTAACAAAGAACAGAGTTCTTTTTGTATCACTCCACTCGCCTCCCCCATTTTTTTTATCGATTTTTATGTTCCATTTCTTATTTTTAATGGAATTTTACTAAACTAAGAACGAAAGGGAAGAAAGCGAGTGGATCCGCTAATTCCTTATCCTAAAATCAGTCCCTCCCAAAGTATTGTTTCGACAAACAAAAAACAAAAAATAAATAGTTATAGGAGTAAAATTAGAAGGAGCAAAGGGAAACTCCCAGTTAATAAAATTTGATTCTACGATAAAATTAAACAAAAGGATTTGCAAATAAAAGAGCTAATGCCACGACCAGTCCATAAATTGTTAAAGCTTCCATAAAAGCCAGACTAAGCAATAAAGTACCTCGTATTTTACCCTCTGCTTCTGGTTGTCTCGCAATACCTTCTACAGCTTGGCCCGCAGCAGTACCTTGACCAACCCCAGGTCCAATAGAAGCAAGCCCCACAGCCAATCCAGCAGCAATAACGGAAGCAGCAGAAATAAGTGGATTCATGGTAATTTCCTCGCAAAAAAAAAAAGAAATGGTTAATGATACAACCAACCAATGAATTACTACTTAATCTTTATCCACTTCTTTTTATACTTTTACTATTTACTTTACTATACTACCTTTTTACTTACTTCTTTTTTTTTATTGATACTTATCACTAAAATATAAAATATATCGGGTCGAAGTAGCTAAAAACTCCAACAGAATATTACTTAATTTTAAGAACTACTTCCATATACTGTTTTTCCTTTCTTTCTACCCATGATGGAGTTTGATGTAAATAGATACATACGGTTTTAGCCATTGTGTTTTCTTGTTTAGAAACTCTTATATTCTTTCATTCAATTAACAATCACAGAAAAAATCGAAAAAGGACTGATATTTGAATCTATATAAATTCTAAATGAAGTGAGTTAGAAAAAAAGAGATAGGGATAATTCCTATCTAACTAGTAAATAACATATACTTTTTTTATTCCATAACGTAAACCACCTGCACTTTATTATTCTATTATTTATTATTCTATTAATATTAAATCGTATTCTGTACATATATCTAGTAGGACCCCCCACCCAATCCTTTTTGCTCTTTAAAACTCTGCAATATCATCTATCTTTCTTCATATATACAATACTACAATACATAATATTAGCTATTTTCATTTTCTTCTCCAGCCCTGTGGATTATATTGAACCCCGCATTGCTTTAATTGGGATAAGCTTAAAAAACTATTTCGAAAGTTAGTCAATGATGACCCTCCATGGATTCACCTATATAAGCCGCAGCCAAAGTTGAAAAAATAAGAGCTTGAATACCACTTGTAAATAATCCAAGAAACATGACAGGTATAGGAACTACTGAAGGCACTAAAGAAACAAGAACAACAACTACTAATTCATCAGCCAATATATTCCCGAAAAGTCGAAAACTAAGAGATAAAGGCTTTGTAAAATCTTCTAGGATATTAATTGGTAAAAGTATTGGAGTTGGTTGAATGTATTTACCGAAATATCCCAATCCTTTTTTGCTAAGACCCGCATAGAAATATGCCACTGACGTGGGTAAAGCTAAAGCAACAGTAGTATTTATATCATTCGTGGGCGCAGCTAACTCCCCATGAGGTAACTTTATGATTTTCCAAGGTAAAAGAGCACCTGACCAGTTAGAAACAAAAATAAATAGGAACATCGTTCCAATAAATGGAACCCAAGGACCATACTCCTCTCCAATCTGAGTTTTGCTCAAGTCTCGAATAAATTCAAGGACATATTCGAAGAAATTCTGCCCGTCGGTCGGAATGGTTTGTGGATTCCGAACAGCTATGATGGCTGAACCTAATAAAATAGCAATTACAACCCAAGAAGTGATAAGCACTTGGGCATGAATTTGTAAACCTCCTATTTCCCAATATAAATGTTGGCCTACTTCTACACCTGACATATCGTATAACCCTTTGAGTGTTTTAATGGAACATAGTATAACATTCATATTGCCCTATAATAGAAATAGAAATAGAACTTAAAAAAGGAATCATTTTGATTCAACCATATCTTTATCAATTCATCTACCTTCATTTATTAATAGGAATCATACATTATATTTAGAATACCAATAAATTACATAAAAAAAAATACCAATCATTTTTTATTCAATATTCAAAACATAGTTCAAAAATACAAACCAAAATAATAAACAATCAAAGAAATACATGGAGTTCAACAAAAAGGAACTAATCTTCTTCTTCTTTTTCTTAACTATTAAATTATAATATAATCAACCTTTTTTTATATAACTATTTCGGCCCTCCAAAATTGCGGATACTAATTTGGTAAGAATCAATCGAATCGATGCTATAGCATCATCGTTGGCCGGAATAGAAATATCTGCAAGATCTGGGTCACAATTTGTATCGATTAAACAAATCGTCGGAATGCCCAAAATGACACATTCTCGAAGAACCATATATTCTTCTTGCTGATCAACGATAATTACAATATCGGGCAATCCCGTCATATATTTGATCCCACCCAGATATGTTTGCAAGGTGGATAACTTTCTCTTCAACATTGCTGCATCTCCTTTTGGGAGACGGGCGAGTTTCCCCATTTTTTGTTCCGCTCTTAAGTCCCTGAACTTCTGAAGTCTTGTTTCTGTAGTAGACCAATTTGTTAACATACCACCAAGCCATTTTTTATTAACATAATTACATCGAGCCCTTATTGCTGCTGATGCTACTAAATCCGCTGCTTTATTTTTGGTGCCAACGATTAAGAAGTTTTTTCCCATACTTGCTGCATCAAAAACTAAATCGCAGGCTTCTGATAAAAAACGAGCAGTTATAGTAAGATTTGTAATATGAATACCTTTACGCTTTGCAGAGATGTAAGGAGCCATTCTAGGATTCCATTTCTTAGTACCATGACCAAAATGAACTCCTGCTTCCATCATCTCTTCCAAATTTATGTTCCAATATCGTCTTCCCATTTTGCCACACTTTCTCTTTGTTTTTTTTTTAGAGAGATTCAGTAACCTGTGAAATAAATAATTGTTCCGACGGAACCTTATACCAGGATTGACCATTGATCTACGACCAAAATCATGAATTTATTTTCATTCTTTATTTTTCGTTGATTACCAAATCCATAATCGGACCAGAGAATTAAAGTCAAAAGAATGAACCTCTTGTTAGGAATTACTAAATCATGTATCATGTAAATGATTGGTCTGATGTCCCATGGAAATAGTTCGGGACGCAAGAACAAATAAAATTCTCAAAATTCTCTATAGTGTAACAAAATATCTCTCATCTCCAATTCGAATAGATTCTTCCTTTTTATTTTCAAATGAATGTTTTTATCTTGCTTTGAACGATGTACTAATTTTTTGAATCCAGTACCAACCGGTATAATCCCCCCCAGAACAACGTTCTCTTTCAGCCCTTTCAACCAATCAATACGACCTCGTAGAGCAGCTTTTGCTAAAACTCGAGCAGTTTCTTGAAAACTCGCTTCGGATATGAAACTTTGAGTATTCAGAGATGACTTCGTTATTCCCAATAAGATTGCCCGATAACAGATCGCTTCGTCCAAAACACGCCCTGCTCGCTCTGCTCGCAACAATCCAATCAGTTCCCTAGGTAAAAACACATTAGACATTCCATCTTCTGAAACCAACACTTTTGATGTTACTTGACGTACAATAATCTCTATATGTCTATTATGGATCTGTACCCCCTGGGATCGATAAACCTTTTGGATCTTATTAACCAAAGAGATACGACTTTGTGCTATGGTTAGTTCAGCTCCAATCAAGAATCCCCAAGGTATCCCAAGAAGCCTTCGGCTACGTTCGTCCCAACCTTCAACTCTCTTTTTGAGGTTCATCGATATTGAATCAATTGAACGAACTTCTAAGATTTGTTCCACTTTTGGAAGACCTTGCGTGATATCGCCGGATCTCGATTTTTCATATATAAATGTAATTAATGTATCTCTTTCATAAAGGGTTTTACCATAATGGCCATGAACAGTTGCTCCCGGAGTGACCAAATAGGGCTTAGCTGATCTTATAACTAAAGAGTCAACATGAACAATTAAAATTTTACCAGATTTTTTTATGCGTGATCCGTATTTCAATAGACATAAATTTTCACAAAGAAATAGGCCAAGGCTAATTATTGTCCATGCCTCTTCACAATAATCGTGATGGAGAAAACACCAATTAAAATGGAATAAATTCCAAATGATGTTACTACACGGATCGGGATTATAAATCCTACTATTTTCATCTAGGAAACCGTAGTGAAATTGAAGTACTTGGAAAGTCTGTTGAAAATTGTCAAGTAACAAATAGTTCTTTAAAAGGATTTGATTATAAGTTATTAAATAGTAATATAAACAAGGATTCGCTATTTTAAATACAGTAGTACCTAAGGGACCCAACAAATCCCTAATTGGATTCATGGGATCCAATTCTTTTGTCGCATTATTATATCTCGAAGTATTAAAGGGGCCAATTCTAGAACAATTGGATGATGACAAAATTCGGAAAGATTGGCATTCCTTATTTCGATTCAACAACGTACCAAGAGTTCCCTGATGTTGGGGAAATGATTGAGTCTTTGCCTTGGAATTAAAAGGATTTATATTGGTACGATCTAATCCAATATTGTAAATCAATCCTGAACTTGACGTATCATACTTTTTTACGGTATAAGAAATAGTGGACTTTACTAACTCAATTCTTATGAAATCACGAAGCAGATCATTTGCCCTTATTTCAACAAAGGAAGCATGAACCTCTTCTTTTATAAAACCCCTTTTTTCTTGGTCCCAATTCAATACTAAGCAAGCCCGAACTAATTGAATACTTGTGTGAGAAATTCCTCGAATTGACTTGCTATTTCCATAAAGTATATAATTGACAATTCGAAGTTGTACATTATCCTTTTCCTGCAAGAGATCCTGAGGAAAAAGTGTTGCTAAATTTATTCCATCGGATATTTCATATGGGACTACGGGCCGAACCAAAACAAAATACTTTTTTTTTATAGGTGTGATCCGTTGAACATAGATCCAATTTTTAAGTTTTTTTGATCCCTTATAATTTTTATTTTCCATTCCTGGTGGTATCAAAATGCCGCCGTGCCTAGATATTTTATCCGCCTCTCCAGGAAAATGAATATCTCCAGAAAAAATTTTCAGTTCAATACTCCTTTTTTTTCTCTCCACTCGGACTAATCCACCTACTTGGCTTCTTGTATTTATATTTAAAGCAAGTCGTGTATCTACTCCAACGATACTATTGTTTCGGACCATTATGGGCGAAGATACGGGGAAGATATGCACTTCCTCGGGAATGAAAAAAAATCGATCTACTCTCATTTGCATTTGGTATTTCGGACTAAATTTTTTTGCTCCTCGATACTCAATCAAATTCTCTTTTTTTACGATTGAATCGACTTCGACAATCCCATATTTATTAATTCCCGAACTGCTTCTTCTATATCGCGGATCATCAAAATAAGCAAGAATACTATTTTTACGTAAAATACCATTTATAGGTATTTTAATATAAATACAAAAAGATCGTATTAGTTTCTTTTCTCGTTCTTGATCATATTGTAAGGGAATCACGAATCTATTTCTTCGCTTTTTCGCCAAGGAATCATCGGAATTCTCTTGACAAATAGAGGGATCTATGAGATTCCAATGACCATTGGATATGATTCGATAAGGTTTTGAATACTCAAAAATTTTCCCATCCTTTTTACTTTTACCAAAAAATTTATGTCTTACTTGATCATTAGTCAAATCAAAGATATTTCTTTCTTCGACAGAAAAAGAATTAGAATTCATTTGATCTTGATCCTTGTGGAGTGAAAAAGACACTATACTGGATCTGCATAGACCTCCTGCTAATATCCATAAATGACTTGTTTTTGGTACTAGATGAACATTACTATACGGATATTCGGGCGCATGATGCACATCAGTACTCCAGTGCATTTCTCCTTCTGACTCAGAATAAATATGTTTTAGAACCCTCTCCTTAAAACGAAAAGTGGACGTTCCGGCACGAATCTCGGCAATCACTTGTTCCGATTCTACATATTGATTATTTTGAACTAAAATCAAACTTTTTGTTGGAATATTAACATTATGTAGAATATCTCGACTCTCAATAGTTACATACAAGTCTATAAAACATAGAAAAGCAGGATGCCCATGACGGGTACGTGTGGGATGAACCAAATACTCATCAAATTTCATTTTTCCATTAGAGGGAGCTCGTACATGTTCGCCAGTACCACCTGTGAATACTCCGCCCGTATGAAAAGTTCTTAATGTGAGTTGAGTCCCCGGTTCCCCAATTGATTGACCCGCAATAATGCCTACGGCTTCTCCCAACTCAACCAGATCACCATGAGTAGGGCTACGGCCATAACATAATTGGCAGATCCAAGAAGTACTCCTGCAATTAAAAGGGGTTCGAATATATATTGGGTGTGCTCGAAAGGTTATAAATCGATTGACAAGTCCAATTCCAATATCCTTATTTCGAGTGGCAATACATCGTAGACCAATATATATATCGTCTGCTAATACACGACCAATTAGTGTTTGAACAAAAATTTTTTCCGTCATACCATTTTTGGGACTCACGTAAATACCTCGTATAGTACCACAATCCGTTCTACGTACAAGAATGTGTTGAACTACTTCAACAAGTCTACGCGTGAGGTATCCAGCATCTGATGTTCGTACAGCAGTATCTACAACTCCTTTGCGGGCTCCGTAGCAAGAAATTATATATTCTGTCAAAGAAAGCCCTTCTCGTAAATTGCTTTGAATGGGTAAATCAATCATTTGTCCTTGAGGATCCGACATTAATCCTCTCATACCTACTAATTGGTGTACTTGAGATACATTTCCTCTAGCACCCGAAAAGGACATTAGATGGACTGGATTAGAGGGATCAGTCATACGAAAATTAGGATTCATTTCTTGTCTCAAATATTCACTTGTAGCATACCATATCTCAATGGATTGACGTAATTTTTCTACCACGTGTACATTCCCATAATGATGGTTTTTATCTAAAAGAAAACTTTGTTGTTCAGCGTCTTGGACTAACCATCCCTTAGAAGGTATTGTTAAAAGATCATCAATTCCTAATGAAATAGATGTAGCAGTGGCTCGCTGGAAACCCAAAGTCTTCACTTGATCCAGGATATGTGATGTATATGCCATTCCGAAATGATCTATTAATCTGCTAATAAGTCGTTTAATAGCAGTTCCATCTATCACCTTATTGTGAAAGACCAGATCGGCCCGTTCTGCCATAAGGACCTCCATATTCTGCTGAGTAAGATTCCACAATGGGCCTGAGTCAGTGATTCGAAAACTTCCTTTCCTTAATCCTGATTCACACAGAAATTAAGAAATTTTGATACCAGTTAAATTGGGGAGACCCGAATTCCTGCGAGTATGGGCATCACTAATAGAATTTATTTTTATAGAGCGTATGAGTTACATAGCCTATGAGTAGGCACGGCAAAACCCCTGTATGGCTTCTTCTATTTCTCGATAAAAAGAAAGATGACCCACAGTAGTTCGAATATATATACAACGAATTTCTCTTTTTATACTTCCCACTATTCGATAGTGTTTATAAATCTCATTAGAATTACCAAAAGATTCATATTGAACTTCGATGGGAACTTCTCTTGAGCCAACGACGCGTTGATCTAATCTCCACCGAAGCCACAAAGGACTATATAAAAGGATTCGTTTACGCCGATAAGCCCCAAGTGCATCATAAGAACTATAAAAAGACGGCTCTTTTGTATACTTACAGTCATTATTGTCAACAGCTTCCTTTTTATAGTTTACCCAATTAGAATTATATTGATTATACCTATTTGTACAAATACCCCGGGGGTTCCCGATCGTTAATACATAGAGCCCAATAAGCATATCTTGAGTTGGTAGGGAAACGGGATCCCCAATAGCTGGAGACAAGAGATTAATATGAGAAAACATAAGTAAACGAGCTTCCGCTTGAGCTTCCAAAGA